TCAGAATCTCCTTGTCGAATGGCCTGTTCTCCCCGGTCGGAATAGGGGTAAATTCCTTTCCTTAGAACCGTACTTGAGAGTTTCCGACCTCATACGGCTCCGCAGTCAAATTCTTTTTCTTTTGGAGCCCCTTTTTTTTTCGAATTAACCAAAAGAAAAGAAATTATGAGTTTCAAACTGAAAATTTGCTTAATAATTCAATCAGTTTTATCTTTTTTCCCACCTTCCTAAAGTATAGGCATTTCTATTATCATTAGAATTTTATGGAAGGTAACTATCTCGGTTTCATATATAAATTTATATAGAATCCTTGAAAAATACTTTTCTTCATAAGAAGGAAAAGACTTACTATCTTTGGGATCTGATGCTACACCGCTGCTGAATACCTTAGGGGATCAACTCTATTACATAAGTTAATTCCTTATTTTTATCTCATGATATGAGATAAGTAAGCAGTTCTTATTGTATTTGTATCGGCTCACAACCTCACGAATTGATCTTTACGGTGCTTTCTCTTCAATTAGACCGTTTATCCATAGAATAAAGTATCTAGGCATACCTATTTCTTCATATTTTAGCTTCTATAAAATGAAGTTTATTTATTTACTACAGCTGATAAAAATCGTTGTTTTGGACGATACATATGTAGAAAGCCTATATTGTTTGTTTTTTCCTGGTATTTATTAACTTTCTCTTTCTTTTCCTTTTTATTTCTATAGTGGAGATAGTCGCGCGTAATGACAGATCACGGCCATATTATTAAAAGCTTGTGGTAAGAATGGGTTCCGCTCTAGTGCACGGAAATAATATTCCAAAGCTTTCGTGTGTTCTCCATTCCTCGTATGGATAAGTCCTATGTTATAGAGTATATAACTTCGATCATAGGGATCAATTTCTAGTCGCATAGCTTCATAATAATTCTGTAAAGCTTCCGCATAATTTCCTTCGGATTGAGCCGACATTCGTTACGGTCGTCTTTCGATTCAAAGAATCTCCGTTTCAGAACCGTACATGAGATTTTCATCTCATACGGCTCCTCCCTTATGTGCATAATGAGAATAATATATTTGATGAAATCAAAAAAGATTGAAATAGTCTCATTATAAACTGAGCGGGGCTGGTGTTTTTATAAGAAATAACTAGCCAACCTTCTTGTAAAAGATCTTTCCTTAAGATCAAGCATGTTGGTACTAGATAAACTAGATAAATAAAGGGTGACTCCAACAATTTCTTTGTCTTTAACGCCTCTTAATTTCCAGGAATTAGTCACTTCAACAGTCTTCGATGGTTATACGGATATCCAAAATACGAACGAGATGGGTGTTTGTTGTCCCAACCATTGTTGTTAGCCCCGGTCCTGATAAGGAAAAGGTAGAATTTATAACAAAGTTTTCGTGTTGTTGATTCCTAGGAGTAGTGCCTCTTCCTCTATGCCTCCTATTGGTACTAGTGGACTAAGTTTGACCTAACCATAGGTTATAACCCTTCGCTCAATACTCTCGAATCGATAATTGAAGCATCCGAGGTTGCATTAATCGGGGATACACGACAGAAGGGCTTGCTTATTTTATTTACAAACGAAACTTCACCTTCAACAAGCGTGGATTTATTTCAATAATTTTTTTCTTTTTATTCTGAATAATGTGTCTTTTTCCTAAAACTGAGAACGGTCAAAAAAGAAAAAAAAAGAATCAAATCGCACCATCCCTGTAATAAGTGAATGCCTCTTTCTCTCCCGAAGTTGTCGGAATTATTCGTAATAAGATATTGGCTACAATTGAAAAGGTCTTATCAATAAAATTTCCATTTATTCGAGATCTAGACATAGGCAGAAATCCATTCTATAATTTCTTTTAATTACCTTTCGTGAGACAAGAATCCCACAAATAAAGGAATTGTACAGTACGAAATAACATAAAAACAGACTCATTAAAGAAGATTAAAGAAGACCTTCTACTCAAATTGTTTTGACAGGAATCAATCAAAACTACGAAATATTTGAATTTAATTAGATTTCGTCCAAATGTAAATTAGAGTCGTATTAAGAATGAAGGGAAATATTACGATTTCATCACAGTTGAAGAATCAAAGAATTTCTCCTAAACAGATTGGGACAATTCGAGAAGTTTCATCTTTGAATCATGATCCAAAGATGAAAAAGAATCGAATAATCATTCTATGATGGATGAAAATAGAATGAATAAACGTCCATTTTGTGTTATGTGATAACAAGTATACACCATATAATCAAATACGGGAACGTTTCACTAATTTGGAATAAACCTGTGGGGTGGCGTAAGGAGTTGTTGTTGAAAGATCTAAAACCGAAAAGAAATTTTCGAATTTTTATGAAAATCAAATAATATTTTAAATAGAATCATAATCGAAAGGTATCCATTAAACATAGTCTAAAAAAATAGATCGACCCGTGTATTCGTTAGTGATTTAATCTGGTAGCAAAGAAAAAGAAATTGTTTTTAACATTTTTTTACAATCAATGACACAATAAATTTATTTATCCCCCAACCTTGAGGGAAGGTTTATATTTGTTGAAAAGTTTTTCTATTTTTTTTTTTTAGTTAAAATAGAGTGTACATACCTATTCAAAAATCTAATATAAATGATTCACTTGATTTCTGGACCGTAATCATTATGTAGGAGAGATGGCCGAGTGGTTGAAGGCGTAGCACTGGAACTGCTATGTAGGCTTTTGTTTACCGAGGGTTCGAATCCCTCTCTTTCCGTACACTTCACCAAATTTACCAACATTACTGACCACAATATATCAAATAACAATTGATACCATTAGTCCAACGGTTCGACCTTTCTGTGATATAGATTCTCTATTCCTAATCCAAATATTCTATGGTATGGAAAATACTGGGAAAGAACGGACAAAGAATGAAAATTCTACATCAATCTATATCAATCTATGATACATGAGTGGGAGAAAAATCTCCAAACCCTTACCTCGGAACTTTTTACGTAGGTGAAGGAGAAAGCAAAATTGTCCAAACCTTACCTTTGTTTGTTATTTTCGTTAAGTTTAAGTCTGACGAGAATAATATTCTACAACCAGCAATTCATTTATTTTCAACCCAACCCATTTACTATCTATTATTTGATTAACTAATCCTTTATATTGAAATGGGTGAAGGGTCAAATGCTTTGGCAATTCCTCATGGGAAGCTGAATCAAGATAATTTTGAACCAGAGCTCTGGACTTTTGTTCATCCTTCACTGTAATAATATCTCGGGGTTTGCAACGATAACTTGGTATATCTACTATACGACCATTAACGAAAATATGTCTATGGTTAACCAATTGGCGGGCTTGAGGTATGGTCGAAGCCATACCCAATCGAAAAAGGATGTTATCCAAACGCATTTCAAGTAATTGTAGTAAAACCTGACCTGTTGACCCTTTGGCTTTTCCGGCGATACGGATGTATTTAAGTAATTGTTGTTCTGTAAGACCATAATGAAAGCGCAATTTTTGTTTTTCTTCTAAACGAATACGATATTGAGATTTTTTACTGGGGCGTGATTGGTTTCTAAAATCGCTTCCGGCTCTAGGCTTTTTACTAGTTAGTCCCGGTAAAGCACCCAAACGACGTATTTTTTTGAAACGAGGCCCTCTGTAACGCGACATAAAGACTCCTTATTTTATTGAAATTTCATAAACCTAAATTTAAACTAAACTAAATAAGAAATATGAGAAATTAAAGAAATCAAAATTTACTGAAGTACTGTACTACAAAGAATAATTAGATAAATTCTATCAATATCCGGACCTTATTATTATATGTATCTATTATAGTATGTGTATTTATTAATATATGTATCTATAAATATTTGAACATTTTTATTGTATATATATATTATCTAATTTACTTATATTAGTATATTAGATAATTTTATTTGAATCAAAGATGGAATGTGAATTTGAATAATCTATTTGAATATTAATATACTAAGAATGTAATAATATACACGGACTTAATTTCATTACATAACATTAAATGAATTTAAATAAAAAATGAAATAATATTCAAAAAAATATTAAAATTAAATAAAACTATTAAAAACTAACAATAAAATATAAAAACGAAAATAGAGAAAAAATAAGAGTTCTTTTTTATAAGTTGGCCTTTGGTAAAGGGGGAAGAGGCTTTTTCAATCTTTTTTGATTTCACATTCTCATTTAAAGATAAAAAATAAAAAGAGATGGAGAAAAGCCGGCTATCGGAATCGAACCGATGACCATCGCATTACAAATGCGATGCTCTAACCTCTGAGCTAAGCGGGCTTGTGTAACATAAATTATACACATATAGGAATTTGGTAAACTACCAGGATATAGGCTATTCATTATGAAGAATGAATAAATGAATATGAGTATAGAAAAATATATATATAGAATTTCAAAATAAATAAGGAAAATTGAATATTTGAATACTATGACAACATAGGAATAAATATAAATTAACGAAATAAATAGTTCGAAATTCTGGCTAATCTAACAATAGAATTAAATAATCGATTTTTTTTTTGTTCTTTATTAAAAGGTCTACTCTAAAAAAGGATAAGAAGAAAATGAAATGAGAAAGTGCAATTAATAGAAATGCAGTCCAGATCATAATCAAACATCCCTTTGTTTTCATTCAGAAAGGTTAAAACAAAAAAAAAGAATTGATCGTTCAAGTATTCAAAATAGCACACTAAACATGATAGAAAAATGATATCTATAAAGTAGGGGTATGTATAATAATATATTTATCCATATATATAGAATATATATATTAATATGTATATCTATACATATTGAATTTCGGATACAGAAATGATAAAATCTTTTATGATTGGGCAAAATATGAATTTCCGATAGAAAAAAAAAAGAAGGTAGACAAAAAATCCAAAATAGGAAAAAACGTTTTTCAATATGAAACCACTATTTAATTTAATGAACTTAATGAATTCGTCGTTTCCAGCATAGCAATAGCATAAGTATTAAGTATATAGAATAGGAAGGAAAGAAAAAGGAGAACGGCATTATAATAATCAAAAAAAAGGGGATATGGCGAAATTGGTAGACGCTACGGACTTAATTGGATTGAGCCTTGGTATGGAAACCTACCAAGTGAGAACTTTCAAATTCAGAGAAACCCTGGAATTAATAATGGGCGATCCTGAGCCAAATCCAGTTTTCTGACTCTGTGAAAACAAACAAGGGTTCAGAAAGCAATAAAAGGATAGGTGCAGAGACTCAATGGAAGCTGTTCTAACAAATGGAGTTGGCTACGTTGTGTTAGTAAAGGAATCCTTCCTTTCGAAACTTCCGAAAGGATGAAGAAGACCCTATATATACGATATACGTACCGGAATACTATCTGAAAATGATTAATGATGGCCTGAATCTTTTTTTTTTATTGATATGAAAAATGAAAAAATTGTTGTGAATCGATTCACATCTGAAAAAAAAAAATCGAATATTGATTGATCAAATCATTTACTCCATCATAATCTGATAGATCTTTTGAAGAATTGATTAATCGGACGAGAATAAAGATAGAGTCCCATTCTACATGTCAATATCGACAACAATGAAATTTATAGTAAGAGGAAAATCCGTCGACTTTAGAAATCGTGAGGGTTCAAGTCCCTCTATCCCCAAAAGGGCCTATTTGATTTCCCTCATTTCTTTCGTTAGTGGTTCAAAATTCGTTATGTTTTTCATTCATTCTAACTATAATCTTTCGCATTCACAAACGGATTTGGGAGAAATTTTTTTCTTATCACAAGCCTTGCGATACATATGATATTATGATATGTGGACAAATGAATATCTTTGAGCAAGTAATTCCAATTTCAAATTGGAATTATTTACAATCCATACCATTACTGTTAATGAAGTTAATGAAACTTACAAAGTTTCATTTTGGAAGATCCAAGAAATTGCATGAGGCTTGGATAAAACTTTGTAATCCCTTTTTATCTTTTTAATTGACATAGAACCCAGCCATCCATTAGAATAAGGATGGTGCGTTGTGAATGGTCGGGATAGCTCAGTTGGTAGAGCAGAGGACTGAAAATCCTCGTGTCACCAGTTCAAATCTGGTTCCTGGCACATGAGTAATTTCTATGAGTATCTATTTCATTAAGAGTATGAAATCATAATAGTATAAATCACTATACATATTTATCCATTTCAGGTTATGGATATATACCTCTTAGATTTCTAGAATATTTAGAGATGAGTCAAAGTATATGTATAGAAAATATGTAAAAGAATTCAATTTTGTTTCCTCTTCTTTTTTATTTGTTCATACCACCTCTCCTTCAAAAAGAACGTCAATACTTCATACATATTCAAATAAATTTGTTGGTTGAAAGTATTAATCTAGCGAGGTTGAAGCGTATGAATAACCAAGAGGTATATCAGATAGAGAATCTGGCCCTTTTTATTTCTTTCTATTTTATTTTTTATGTTCTATTTCTTTATTTTATCCCATGTAACTTTCTGGAACCTATCTAAGTGATGTGCGCGGTACATAGTTCTGCATCATGAATTCTTTTAGTTTCATCTTATATAACTCGGCTCATACGAAAAAAGTCTATTTCAAAATTTGAAAATCTTCATGAAACCCTCGAATTTTCTTTTTTTTAGCCTATCCATAATATGGAATGAGACTTTCTGATCTATAAGAGAATGTACAAATATTCTTTAAATATGTGGAATTGTAGTTAGTTTCTGATTATTCAATGAGCATCTTGTATCTCATAAAAATTAGGAGCAATATAATCCTTACGTAAAGGCCATCCTATCCAACTCTCAGGCATTAAGATACGTTTCAGACGGGGATGATTATCATAAGAGATTCCCAACATATCATAAGATTCCCTTTCTTGAAAATCCGCACTTTTCCAAACCCAGAAAACAGACGGAATTCTTGGATTGCTCCTTGAAACAAATACTTTTATGCATACTTCTTCCGGTTGATCTATACCATACTCTATTCTTGTAAGATGATACGCACTGGCTAACAGTCCACCTGGTGCTACATCATAGGCACATTGGGAACGTAGATAATTGTAACCATATACATAGAAAATGACAGCAATGGAATGCCAATCCTCTGGCTTTATTTGTAAAGTCTCTATTCCTTGGTAATCGAAGCCCAAAGATCTATGAACTAGCCCATGTTTGACTAACCAAGCAGATAAATGACCCTGCATCTTTTCCCCCATTTTTATTTGTCTAAGTGTTATAAGTATTTCGGATTTACAATTAAATTTATGAAGACTGACTCACTGTTTGTTATTCTGTACCTTTACAAAAAAAGGATCTCGCCTAATTTACCAGTTCGTGGGAAGATACTGAGCTTTTGTATTTGAAAAATGCTTTAGGAAGGATTTCTGAAGTAGATGGTGATTGAGAAAGTAATCCTTGATCAAAATTTCCAGTATAAGTATTGCATGCAAGGCGAAACTTGTGGCTGG